TTATTCGCCATTTTAATAGTGTAAATAGCACAATTTTGAGCACATTTTCGCCCGAATTAAGCTACTCGAGGTTGTCCTGTTTCCGGGGGTTTTCAGGAGTGTTAGTGATCTCAGGAGTTTAAGGGGGGTAGGGGGGTTTTACGCGAAGAAACCAGGGGTAATAGAGGGGAAGTCTCGAGTAAAGAAACACTTCTTATGCTCATGAGATACCTTATGCAATTCATTTTAGAATATCTTTTCAACACTCATGATATTTACGTGCCGAACGAGCTAAATGTTCACCCGTGTTAGTTATTACCGTGTGCGCTCTGTAATGCTAGATGAAAGGAAAAAAAAAAAGATAAACCCTGGCTCGCTGGAGAGAACGCCCGGCATGCTGAGTCATCTCGGGGATGGACTCCAACATTAACTTATGTCAGCGTCGATGAAAGTGGGAGGGATAATATCAATTTATGGCCCTGAAGTAGGAACCAAATGCCAGGAATAGTTCACTCTGTGCGACCCCCACGAATACTTGTCCCTCACCCTCAATAACCGTTATCATACAGTAATCAACTGATGGTCGGTTCTTACTACATCGTATTCTGCGTTATGATGGGATGTGGAGAAACGTATAACTTGACTAGGGAGTCTAACGATTCGATCTTAAATCTCTAGCGATCCTTGACTTAATCAATATTACTTCTACTATTAATGCTTTATGTTTCACTCGTATTGTGGTGTTATATGGGTGTGTTAACACCATAGTTTAGGTATGTTAGTAATGTGTATATTTAAATAATATGAATGAGGTAGTGAAAATATATTCTTTAAAGCATCTAATGCTTAAAATGACTATATGTTGATAATACATATATTCTTAATACCATATGATTAATAAAAACTAGCTAAAATGGCACCAATACGTTTTAACGCACCAATACGTTTTAACGCACCAATACGTTTTAACGCACCAATACGTTTTAACGCACCAATACGTTTTAACGCACCAATACGTTTTAACGCACCAATACGTTTTAACGCACCAATACGTTTTAACCAGACATATGTCTTTGAAATCTATATTGAAATATAGATGTCAAAGAATAGTTTAATTTAGAATCCTAGCTTTGGGAGTTAGGGGTAGGAGTTAGAATCTCCTTTCTTTGAGCAGTAGGGAGGATTTTAACCTCCGGCGACCGGTTTACAAGACCGGTGCTCTGGCGCTGAGCTACTATTGCAAGATCATCCTAGGGCCTTGTTTTCTACTCAGCCGGCTAGGGGGAAGAGGGCTAAGAAAAGGAAAAAGTATAGGACGGATGCAATTTGGCCGATGATAATAAAGGGGTGTTCTACGGGCATGCCTCCAATTCAGGTTAAGATGGCGACATCTGCGATGAGAGTCCAAAATAGGAACTGGGTGACGGGGCGGAAGGTTAGGCCTCGCTGTTTTGATGTGTGGAGGATGGGTACTACTAGGAGTACTAGGATGGATGCTAAAAGGGCCAGGACGCCCCCTAGCTTGTTGGGGATGGAACGTAGAATGGCGTAGGCAAATAAGAAGTACCACTCAGGCTTAATGTGTGGGGGAGTAACCAGGGGGTTGGCGGGCGTGAAATTGTCAGGGTCTCCTAAGAGGTTGGGGGAAAATAGTGCCAGAGCTGTAAGGGCAATTAGAAGTGCTGCAAAGCCTAGGAGGTCTTTGTAGGAAAAGTAAGGGTGGAAAGAGATTTTGTCTGCGTCTGAGTTTAAACCGAGGGGGTTGTTAGAGCCAGTCTGGTGTAGAAATAGGAGGTGAACAAGGGTTGCACCTGCAATAACAAAGGGGAAAAGAAAGTGAAAGGCAAAGAAGCGGGTTAGTGTTGCGTTATCTACTGAGAACCCCCCTCAGATTCACTGTACAAGCGCGTTGCCAACGTAGGGTACTGCGGAAAGAAGGTTGGTGATGACGGTGGCACCCCAGAATGATATTTGTCCTCAGGGAAGTACGTAACCGACAAAGGCAGTTATTATTACAAGAAGTAGAAGCACGACACCGACGGTTCAAGTCTCTTTATAAAGGTAAGAGCCATAATATAAGCCCCGTCCGATGTGTATGTAAATACAGATGAAGAAGAAAGAGGCACCGTTGGCGTGGAGGTTGCGGATAAGTCATCCGTAGTTAACATCTCGGCAGATGTGCCCAACAGATGAGAAGGCAGTTGCGATATCAGAGGTGTAATGTATAGCGAGGAATAGTCCGGTTAAGATTTGGATAATTAAACAGAGGCCGAGTAGGGAGCCAAAGTTTCATCAAACTGAAATATTCGAGGGGGCGGGGAGGTCCACTAGTGCACTGTTTGCGATTTTTAGTAGGGGGTGTGTTTTTCGTAGGCTGGCCATTAAGGTTCTTGTAGTTGAATAACAACGGTGGTTTTTCAAGCCATTAGTCCTGGTTAAATTCCTGGCAGGAATTATGACCTATATTATGTCTTTGTTCTTATTGGGGCTTGTGTTAGGATTGGTAGCTGTTGCTTCTAATCCTTCTCCCTATTTTGCTGCTTTGGGATTGGTGGTTGTAGCAGGCATGGGATGTGGGGTTTTGGTGGGCCATGGGGGGCCTTTTTTGTCCTTAGTTTTATTTCTAATTTACTTGGGTGGGATATTAGTGGTATTTGCATATTCGGCAGCATTAGCTGCTGAACCTTTTCCGGAAAGTTGAGGGAGTCGGCCCGTTTTTATGTATATGCTTATGTACGTTGTGGGGGTGGTGGTGATTTCAAGCACTGTCTGGGGTGGGTGGTATGAGGCGTCTTGAATCCCGGCGGACGAGCTTGGGGACTTCTCCGTGTTCCGGGGGGACATTGGTGGGGTGGCCCTCATGTACTCGGCGGGAGGGGGTATGTTAGTTCTGAGTGCCTGGGTGCTTCTGCTTACGCTGTTTGTTGTTTTGGAGTTAACTCGCGGTTTAAGTCGAGGAACACTTCGGGCAGTTTAGTTCAGGGTAAGAAGAAGGGTTAGGGTGAGGGTGAGGAGGAATAAGGCTAGGTAGGTTTTAATTAGCCCCTGTTGCGTGTTGCTGGTTGTGGTAATTAAAGGGAGGCTGGCGGTGGCAATGGCCTTGGGGCCCGCCTTTTCAAGTCAGGTTTGGTCTACCATTTGACTGGCGATTGTTTGTCCTAGGATTAAGTTAACTTTAGGGGTGAAGCGATGGATGATTGTTGGGAAGAATCCGAGTATATTGGAGAAGTGATGGGTGGTGAGGTTTGGGGTGGTCTGGTATTGTTTAGTTGTGAGAGATGCTAGTTCTAAAGCTAGGATCAGGCCCGTAATCGTGACAGCTAGGGCAGCTAGCTTTAGTAGTGGAGGCATAGTTATAATTGGGGTTTTTAAAGGGGTAATGCTGGAGGTGATTAAAAGGCCGGCAATGATACTCCCTCAGGCTAAACGTTTGATGGGATTAATAACGGCGGGGTTGTTTTCATTAATTGGGGATAGAGAGTTAAATCGGGGGTGGCCTATGGAGACGAAGTAAACCACTCGTAGGCTGTAGATGGCCGTGAAAGAAGTGGCTAGGAGGGTAAGAGTGAGGGCCCAGGCGTTTAGGTGTGATGTGTTTAGGGCTTCAATGATGGCATCTTTTGAAAAGAAGCCTGCTAGGAAGGGGGTTCCGGTAAGAGCGAGACTTCCGATTGTTAAACAAGAAGAAGTGAAAGGGGTGAGGTGGTGTATACCGCCCATCTTACGAATATCTTGCTCGTCGTTTAGGCTGTGGATGATGGAGCCGGAGCACAGGAAAAGTATTGCTTTAAAGAAGGCGTGGGTGCAAATATGAAGGAAGGCGAGTTGGGGTTGGTTAAGTCCAATTGTAACTATTATTAGTCCAAGCTGGCTGGATGTTGAGAAGGCGACGATCTTTTTGATGTCGTTTTGGGTAAGTGCGCAGGTGGCAGTAAAAAGGGTCGTTAGGGCGCCTAGACAGAGGCATGTCGTTAGAGCAGTTTGGTTGTTTTCTAGAAGGGGGCTTATACGGACGAGCAGGAAAATGCCAGCAACAACTATGGTGCTTGAGTGTAGTAGGGCAGAGACCGGGGTAGGACCTTCCATGGCTGAGGGGAGCCAAGGATGAAGGCCAAATTGGGCGGACTTGCCGGTGGCTGCGAGGATCAGGCCTAATAGAGGAAAGGTCAAGTCGAAGTCTTTTGAAGCCACGAAGATCTGCTGTATCTCCCAGGAGTTAAGGTTTATGGCTATCCACGCTATGGCAAAGATTAGGCCAATGTCCCCTACTCGGTTGTATACCACGGCTTGTAGGGCGGCGGTGTTGGCGTCTGCTCGGCCATACCACCAGCCGATAAGTAGGAAGGATATGATGCCTACTCCTTCTCAGCCAATAAATAACTGGAATATGTTGTTCGCTGTTACTAAAATAATTATGGCAATTAGGAAAATTAGAAGGTATTTGAAGAAGCGGTTCATGTTGGGGTCTGCATGTATGTATCAAGATGCAAATTCAAGGATGGACCAGGTTACATAGAGGGCAATAGGGGTGAAGATAATTGAGTAGTGGTCGAATTTAAAGCTGATGCTGATATCAAAGCAGGTGGTGTTCATCCAAGTCCAGGAGGTGACGATTGTCTCCGCCCCCTCGTTAAAAAAGAGGAATAGAGGGAGAAGGCTGACTAGGAACGCTAGTTTTACTGCTGTTTTAACATGGGTTGTAGCCCAGTCTGGGGCCTGAACCTGAGGGGTTAATGTTGAGAGAACAGGGTAGGTCAATAATGAAAAAACAATAATTAGACTTGAAGTTATTATTAGTGAGGTGGGATGCATAGCTGCTACTTGGATTTGCACCAAGAGTTTTTGGTTCCTAAGACCAATGGATGAGCTGTTATCCTTTAGGAGCTGTCCGAGTGAGCCCTGGGGTCCAACCAAGGTCGCGGAGATTAGCAGTCTTCGTTGCTGGCGAGCCTCTCTCGGTGGATAAGGGGACTTTAACCCCTGTCTTTGGAATCACAATCTAATATTTTGGTTAAACTATATCTACATGAGGCTCATCCTCAGATTAGCTCAGGCTTTAGGATGAGCAAGATTAGGGGGAGAAGGTGAAGGGCTATAAGCAGATGTTCCCGTGTATGTGAGGGGTCTAAGGCAATGATGTGTGCTGGAAGTGGGCCCCGTTGGGTTATGAGAAACATGTAGAGGGAGTAACTTGCAGTGATAAGTGTCCCGGTTCCGGTTAAAATGATGGTTCACCATGATCAGTTAAATAAAGAAGTAATAATCATAAGTTCACCCATAAGGTTGGGGAGGGGAGGAAGTGCTAGGTTTGCAAGGCTTGCAATAAATCATCAGGCTGTTATAAGGGGTAGGACCATTTGTAGTCCTCGGGCTAGTAGTATAGTTCGGCTGTGTGTTCGTTCATAGTTTGTGTTAGCAAGACAGAAAAGTGCGGAGGATGCCAGGCCGTGTGCAATTATGAGGATGAGGGCCCCGGAGAACCCTCAAGGGGTTTGGATGAGAATACCCCCTACTACTAGGCCTATGTGGCTCACAGAGGAGTAAGCGATAAGAGACTTTAAATCTGTTTGGCGTAGACAGATGGAGCCGGTTATGATTACACCTCAGAGGGCAAAAACAATAAAGGGGTAGCTTAGTTCTTTAGTTAGGGGTTCAAGTATAACCACCATTCGTATTATTCCGTAGCCCCCTAGTTTAAGGAGGACAGCAGCCAGGATTATGGAGCCTGCAACTGGGGCTTCTACGTGGGCTTTCGGTAGTCAGAGGTGGACTCCATATAAGGGCATTTTTACTAGAAATGCGAGAAGGCAGCCAGCTCATCATAGCTTGTGTGCGTAAGAAGAGAGTTCAACAGGGTCTGAATATTGGATCGTTAATAGCGAGAGGGTGCCCGTGCTATTCTGGAGGAGGAGGAGGGCAACAAGAAGAGGGAGGGACCCGGCAAGGGTGTAAAAGAGAAAATAAACACCGGCGTTTAAACGTTCGGTTTGGTTTCCCCATCGGGTAATAAGAATAAGGGTGGGGATAAGAGTGGCTTCAAATATAATATAAAACATAATAATCTCGGTGGCCCCGAAGGCTATGATAAGGAAAATTTGTAGGGAAGTAAGAAGTGTCAAATACGTTCGTTGTCGGTTGAGAGGTTCAGATGCCGTATGGTTTTGGCTTGCTAGGATTATTAAGGGCAATAGTCAACAAGTAAGTACCAGAAGAGGCGTGGATAAAGGATCCGTGGCTATGTAGAAGTTTAAACTAGATCAGCCAGTCTCTGCCATGCTGGTGAGTCAAGAGAGGCTAATTAGGGCGATTAATAGGCTATGTATTAGAGTGGTTGGCCACAGTCATTTGGGGCGGGCCATTCAAGCTGTGGGGATGAGCATAATGGTAGGAATTAAAATTTTTAGCATTGTAGGAGGTTTAGGCTTTGAAGTCGGTCGGTACCGTGAGTGCGGGCAGTGGCTACGAGTAGGGCAAGGCCTGCGCTTGCTTCACAAGCTGAAAATGCTAGTAGGAGCATTGGGGCTGCGGAGAAACTTGTAGAGCCTAATTGGAGGGTTCAAAGAGAGAGGGCAATAAATAGAGCTAGCATTATTCCTTCTAGGCATAGAAGGGCGGAAAGGAGGTGGGTTCGATGGAAGGCTAGGCCGGTTAATCCTAATATGAAGGCCGATGAAAAGGCAAAGTGAACGGGGGTCATTAGACAATTATGGACTTTAACCACAAGTTTTTGAGCCGAAATCAAAGGTTTTCCTTAAACTAATTACCTATTCGGCCCACTCTAGGCCACCTTGGAGTCATTCGTAAATTAGGCCTAGGGTGAGAAGGGTTAAAACAGCTGTGGCTCAGAGGAAAGTCATCAGAGGGGTTGTTAGTTGGTCTCCTCAAGGCAGGGGGAGAAGGAGGGCAATTTCTAAGTCGAAGAGTAAAAAAAGGATAGCGACTAAAAAGAAGCGGAGGGAAAAAGGCAGGCGGGCAGAGCCTACGGGGTCGAAACCGCACTCGTAGGGAGAGAGTTTCTCGTGATCGGGGGTCATTTGAGGGAGTCAAAAAGATACAATGGCCAGGATGATGGAAAGAAGGGCGGTGATGGTAATCACAGTTGTAACTAGGTTCATTATCTTTCCTTGGGGTTTAACCAAGACCGGGTGATTGGAAGTCACTTATACTAACATTTGGTACTAGAAAAATTAAGATCCTCATCAGTAGATTGAGATATAGAGGAAGAGTCATACAACGTCTACGAAATGTCAGTATCAGGCGGCTGCTTCGAATCCGAAGTGGTGTTCGGATGTAAAATGGTGTAGGATTTGACGGATTAGACAGACGGCTAAGAATGTGGAGCCAATAATTACATGAAGTCCGTGAAAGCCGGTAGCTACAAAGAAGGTAGAGCCGTATACACCGTCTGCAATTGTGAAAGGGGCCTCATAGTACTCTAGACCTTGAAGAAATGTGAAGTAAAAGCCAAGGAGAATTGTTAGAGTCAAAGACTGAACTGCTTGTTTTCGTTCGCCCTCCATAATGCTGTGGTGGGCTCAGGTGACTGTTACCCCGGAGGCGAGAAGGACGGCTGTGTTAAGTAGGGGGACTTCAAAGGGGTCTAGGGTAGTAATGCCTGAAGGAGGTCAGCACCCCCCAAGTTCTGGGGTGGGTGCGAGGCTTGCATGATAAAAAGCCCAGAAGAAGCCTAGGAAGAAGAAGACTTCAGAGGTAATAAAAAGAATTATACCGTAGCGGAGCCCCTTTTGAACGGGGGGTGTGTGATGGCCCTGGAAGGTACCTTCTCGTACGATGTCTCGTCACCATTGAAATATGGTGAGCAGGAGGAGAACTGTTCCAAGTGTTATGAGGGTTGTGGATTGGAAGTGGAATCAGGTTGCAAGACCTGATGTTATTAATAGGGCAGCGATGGCCCCTGTTAGAGGTCAAGGGCTGGGGTCAACTATGTGGTATGCGTGTGCTTGATGGGCCATTAGACGTTTTCTTGAAGATAAAGAGTTAGAAGAAGAACAAATACATAGGCTTGGATTATAGCGACAGCAACTTCTAGAAGGGTTAGGAGAACAAGAACTGTAGATGTAAGAAGGGCTACCACTGGTATTGAGGAGAGAAGAACAAAGGCGGCCGTTGAGATGAGTTGGATTAAAAGGTGGCCGGCGGTTAGGTTGGCGGTCAGCCGGACTCCTAGTGCGAGAGGGCGGATAAATAGACTAATTGTTTCGATGACAATGAGGACAGGGATTAGGGGCCCGGGAGTTCCTTCTGGGAGGAGATGTCCTAGGGCATGTGTTGGTTGATTTCGCATCCCAATAATTACTGTGGCTAGTCACAGGGGAGTTGCAAGGCCTAGGTTTAAGGAGAGTTGTGTAGTTGGGGTGAAAGTATAAGGGAGTAGGCCTAGTATATTTATGGTGATTAAAAAGATCATCAGTGAGGTTAAGAGCGCAGCCCACTTGTGGCCTCCTAGACTTAAGGGAAGAAGGAGTTGCTGAGTAAAGCGGTTAATAAACCACCCTTGGAGGGCAAGGAAACGGCTATTAAGTCAGCGGGTTGTAGGGGCGGGGTACATAATTCAGGGGAGGGTAATAGCGAGAGCGATTAAAGGGATTCCTAGGAGTGTAGGGCTTATAAACTGGTCAAAAAGGCTTACTGTCATGGTCAGGTTCAGGATTCTGTTTTGGGTTTTTCGGCGCTTTGGAGCGTCGGTTCGTTTGGGAAAGTGTGAGCCATTACTTTTGGGGGGATAACGGCGAGGAAAATTAGTCATGAAAAGACTAGGATTGCAAATCAAGGCGCGGGGTTGAGTTGAGGCATGTCGCTAAGGGTGGTTGGGAGTCACCAATCTTTAGCTTAAAAGGCTAACGCTGTCCCCTGTTTAGCTTCTTAGCGAGGCGTCTTCAAGTATTCGTGAGGACCAGTTTTCAAAGTGTTCTAAGGGGACTGCTTCAACTACGATGGGCATAAAGCTGTGATTTGCTCCACAGATTTCAGAGCACTGACCATAAAAGATACCGGGGCGGGATGCGATGAAGGCTGTTTGATTTAGGCGTCCTGGAACTGCGTCTATTTTGATTCCGAGGGCTGGGACCGCTCATGAGTGGAGGACATCGTCAGCAGAAACTAAGACACGGATTGGGGATTCTACGGGGATAACTATTCGGTGGTCAGCTTCTAAGAGTCGGAACTGGCCGGGGTTTAAATCTTGTGTGGGAATTATGTATGCATCAAATCCGAGGTCTTCGTAGTCTGTATATTCGTAGCTTCAGTATCATTGATGACCTACAGCTTTAATAGTAAGAAGGGGGCTGTTGATCTCGTCTATAAGGTAAAGAATGCGTAGGGAAGGAAGGGCGATGAGGATAAGAATAATTGCCGGAAGAACGGTTCAGATAATTTCAATTTCTTGGGAGTCGAGGATGTACTTGTTGGTTAACTTTGTGGAGACTATGGCCACAATAATGTAAAGTACTAAGGTGCTAATTAAAAAGACGATTATTAAGGCGTGATCGTGAAAATGAAGAAGTTCTTCTATAACAGGTGAAGCTGCATCTTGAAATCCTAGTTGGGAGGGATGGGCCATTAGAGGTTAAGACACGCGGGGTTTTAACCCACAATTCTGCCTTGACAAGGCGGTGTAATGTACTATTTTACTAGTGTCTTATGAAGAAAGTGACAGAGCGGTTATGTGGTTGGCTTGAAACCAGCCTATGGGGGTTCGACTCCTCCCTTTCTCGTTAGTTTGATTGAACTAAAACAAATGCAGGTTCCTCGAATGTGTGGTAAGGGGGAGGGCAGCCGTGCAGTCATTCTACATTAGTTGTTGTGAGTTCTACTGCTAGAACTTCACGTTTAGCAGCGAAGGCTTCTCAAATAATGAATAGGAACATGATTACTGCTACGAGGGAGATTAGTGACCCAATTGAGGAAACGGTGTTTCATAGGGTGTAAGCATCTGGGTAGTCTGAGTATCGTCGGGGCATTCCAGCTAGGCCTAGGAAGTGTTGGGGGAAGAAGGTGAGATTAACACCAAGGAACATTACTCCGAAGTGGATTTTTGTTCAAGTGCTGTGGAGGGTGTACCCTGAGAAGAGTGGGAATCAGTGAACGAAGCCGGCAACAATGGCGAACACGGCTCCTATGGATAGGACGTAGTGGAAGTGGGCAACTACATAGTAAGTATCGTGCAGAACAATGTCAAGGGATGAGTTGGCAAGAACGATACCTGTTAGTCCTCCGACTGTAAAAAGGAAGATAAAGCCAAGAGCCCATAAAAGGGGAGTTTCTCATTTGATAGAGCCCCCGTGAAGAGTGGCAAGCCAGCTGAAAACTTTTACCCCTGTGGGGATAGCAATAATTATTGTGGCAGATGTAAAGTAAGCACGTGTGTCTACGTCCATCCCGACTGTGAATATGTGGTGAGCCCAAACAATGAACCCTAGAAGACCGATGGCCATCATAGCTCAGACCATACCCATGTACCCAAAAGGTTCTTTTTTCCCTGAGTAGTAGGCTACAATGTGGGAGACTATTCCGAAGCCAGGAAGAATGAGGATATATACTTCAGGGTGCCCAAAGAATCAAAAGAGATGTTGGTAAAGGATGGGGTCCCCACCACCCGCCGGGTCAAAAAAGGTGGTGTTAAGGTTTCGGTCCGTTAAAAGCATTGTAATACCGGCGGCAAGGACGGGGAGGGAGAGAAGGAGTAAGACGGCTGTAATAAGAACGGATCACACGAATAGAGGGGTCTGGTATTGGGAAATTGCAGGGGGTTTTATGTTAATGATGGTCGTAATAAAATTGATTGCTCCGAGGATTGAAGAGATTCCTGCTAGATGTAAGGAGAAGATTGTTAGGTCAACAGAGGCTCCCGCGTGGGCCAGGTTTCCGGCAAGGGGAGGGTATACTGTCCACCCGGTTCCTGCCCCTGCTTCAACCCCCGAAGAGGCTAAGAGAAGTAGAAAGGAGGGAGGGAGAAGCCAGAAGCTCATGTTGTTTATTCGGGGAAAAGCCATGTCAGGGGCCCCAATCATTAAGGGGATGAGTCAGTTTCCGAAACCCCCAATTATGATTGGCATTACTATAAAGAAAATTATTACGAAAGCATGAGCTGTAACAATTACGTTGTAAATCTGGTCGTCCCCTAAAAGGGCGCCGGGTTGGCTTAGCTCTGCTCGAATTAGGAGGCTTAGGGCTGTGCCTACTATTCCGGCTCAAGCACCAAATACTAGATATAGGGTGCCAATGTCTTTGTGATTAGTCGAGAAGAATCATCGTGTGATGGCCACAGGTAGGATGGCTGAGTTTTAAGCGGTGGATTGTAATCCCATAGACAGAGGTTTGAGTCCTCTTCTTACCAAGCCCCAAGGTGTTCAACATATAAGATTGCAAATCTTAAGAGGCAGACTAACCCCTGCTGGGGCTTTCCCTCGCCTCTACCCGTAAGACAGGCGAGGGAAAGTAGGTGGATGCCCGCTGGTTCGAGCGCTTAGCTGTTAACTAAGAGTTTGTAGGATCGAGGCCTACCCACCTAGAAAGGCTTTAGCTTAATTAAAGTATCTGTTTTGCATGCAGGAGATGTGGGTTAGTATCCCGCAAGTCTTATCAGGGACTGGGGGATTTTCACCCTCACTTAGGGCTTTGAAGGCCCTTGGTCTTGTGTTAGCCTAAGTCTCTTAGAGGGCCAAGAGTGCAACTGCGGCGGGGGTGAGTGGAAGTAAAAGTAGCGTGGCTGTGGTCGAGATAGCAAGGGGCATAGTGGTTTGTAGAGAGGGAAGGCGTCAGGGGGTCGTGCCAGCAGTGTTGTTGGGGGATATGGTGAGGGTTATGGCGTAGGAGAGGCGTAAATAAAAGTAAAGGCTGAGGAGGGCGGTAAGTGCTGCTAGTGTGGCCGTGGCGGCTAGGTCTTGTTTAGTGAGCTCTTGAAGAATAAGTCACTTTGGCATAAACCCTGTTAGTGGTGGTAGGCCTCCTAGGGATAGAAGTACTAGAGGGGTTAAAGAGGTAAGAGCGGGGGCTTTGGCTCAGGATGTAGCAAGGGCATTGATATTGGTTGAGTCGTTGAGTTTGAATACAAGGAATGTTGAGAATGTCATAATAAGATATGTAAGGAGGGTAAGAATAGTTAAAGAGGGGGAGAATTGTATAACTAAAACTATCCACCCAAGGTGAGCGATGGAGGAGTAAGCTAGAATTTTGCGTAGTTGTGTCTGGTTTAAGCCGCCTCAGCCACCTACAAGGGTGGATGCAAGTCCCAGTACAATTAAGAGCGATGAGTTAGCGGGTTGGATTTGAAGAAGGAGGGCAAAAGGTGCTAATTTCTGTCAAGTGGAAAGAATAAGGCCTGTAGTAAGGTCTAGCCCCTGTAAGACTTCGGGGAGTCAAGAGTGAAGGGGGGCGAGGCCCACCTTTAATGCGAGGGCGAGAGTAATGAGGGTAACAGGAAGGGGGTGGGACATCTGTTGAATATCCCATTGCCCTGTTAGTCAAGCGTTAGTAGTACTCGCAAACAATAGCATTGCGGCGCCAGTGGCTTGTGTAAGAAAATATTTGGTGGTAGCTTCAACTGCTCGGGGGTGGTGATGTTGTGCTATTAGGGGAATAATGGCGAGGGTATTTATTTCAAGGCCCATTCAGGCGAGCAGTCAGTGGGAGCTAGCGAATGTGATGGTGGTTCCTAGTCCTAAACCAAAGAGGAGTGTGGACAAGATGTACGGGTTCATTAGCAAAGGAAGGAGTTTAACCAACATATTTGGGGTATGGGCCCAAGAGCTTAATTAGCTGACCTTACTAGGAAGTGGTGTAGTGGAAGCACTAAGAGTTTTGATCTCTTTAGGTAGGGTTCGAACCCCTTCTTTCTAAGGAGTTGGGGGGACTTTAACCCCCATAAGTCACTCTATCAAAGTGGCCCTTTACTTCAGGCACAGCTCCGTGGCTATAGCTGCGGGGGGAGTCCGGCAAAGGCAATGGGTAGTGCGAGGTGTCAGATAACTAACGCAAGGGTCAGGGGGAGGAAATTTTTTCAAATTAAGTGCATGAGCTGGTCATATCGAAAGCGAGGGTACGAGGCCCGCACTCATAGGAATAGCACTGATAGAAGGGCTGCTTTAGTCATCAGGTTTATAGCTGTGAGCTCAGGGATTGCGGGGATGTGGGAGGCGCCCAAGAAGAGGGTGGCTGAAAGGGTATTTATTAGTAAGATGTTCGCGTATTCCGCTAGGAAAAATAGGGCGAAGGGCCCCCCTGCGTATTCTACGTTGAAACCAGATACTAGTTCAGATTCCCCCTCTGTCAGGTCAAAAGGGGCCCGGTTTGTTTCGGCTAGAGTTGAGATGTACCATATGGCGGCGAGAGGTCAAGCGGGTAGAATTAGTCATACACTTTCCTGGGCGACGTTAAAGGTTTGTAAGGTAAAGCCACCAGTAAAGATAATAATATTTAGTAGGATTAAGCCCAGGCTGACTTCATAGGAAATAGTTTGGGCTACCGCTCGCAGGGCTCCGATGAGGGCGTACTTTGAATTAGAGGCTCAGCCTGAGCCTAAAATTGAATAAACTGCGAGGCTAGAGAGGGCAAGGATAAATAAAATTCCCAAGTTAAGGTCGATGACCGGGTAAGGGAGGGGTATGGGGGCTCAGAGAGTGAGAGCGAGGGTAAGGGCTAAAATAGGTGCGAGGAGGAACAAGACAGGGGAGGAGGTGGAAGGGCGAACGGGCTCTTTAGTGAAGAGTTTGAGGCCATCAGCGATAGGTTGGAGAAGTCCGTAGGGTCCAACAACATTTGGCCCCTTTCGCAATTGCATATAGCCAAGCACTTTCCGTTCAAGAAGGGTTAGAAAAGCGACGGCTAGGAGAATAGGTACGATGAAGGTGAGAGGGTTAATAATGTGTGTGATGAGTGTGGATATCATAGTTAAGGAGAGGATTTGAACCTCTGTTGAAAGGGCTTAGGTCTTTTGCAATTACCGGGCTCTGCCACCTTAACATGCCTTTTTCTTAGGCAGAGGGGTATGCCCTTTTGCCTATTTTAGTTGACTTCATTAGGTGGGGGGAAGGCGTGCCTTTGGCATGGGCCTCTTCTTTTCGGTCCTTTCGTACTAGAAAAGAGCATAGCATAGATAGAAACTGACCTGGATTACTCCGGTCTGAACTCAGATCACGTAGGACTTTAATCGTTGAACAAACGAACCCTTAATAGCGGCTGCACCATTAGGATGTCCTGATCCAACATCGAGGTCGTAAACCCCCTTGTCGATATGGGCTCTAAAAGAGGATTGCGCTGTTATCCCTAGGGTAACTCGGTCCGTTGATCGGCACTGCCGGATCTTGCTGGTCAGAAGTTCTGTTTATTAGAGCTGTAGCTCTTAGTTGTAGGAAGAGTATTCCCGTTCCACGTGGGGGTTCTTTAATTCCCCGCGGTCGCCCCAACCAAAGACATTAGGGCAGGGCTCACTTGGTTTAGTCCTTTATTAAGGGTCTTTAACGTGGGCTGCCTTGGTGTCTAAAGCTCCATAGGGTCTTCTCGTCTTATGTTTTTATCCCCGCTTCTGCACGGGGAGATCAATTTCATTGACTTGAAAGAGGAGACAGTTAAGCCCTCGTTATGCCATTCATACGGGTCTCCATTTAAAAGACAAGTGATTGCGCTACCTTCGCACGGTCAAAATACCGCGGCCGTTAAACAAATAGTCACAGGGCAGGCGGGACCTCTTATTTTTGAGTTTTGCAAGAGGCGATGTTTTTGGTAAACAGGCGAGGCTTAGTGTGTTTGCCGAGTTCCTTCTCTTTCTTTTAGTCTTTCCCTAGAGGCACACCTGTGTGGGGTTAACGGTTTGTTCTTGGATACTTTTCTAGTTCTTTGGTCTATTATCCAGTGCCCTCTTTGTTTGGGGCCGTTAAGTGTCGGTGGGGTGTCCGTTCCGATATACACGTGTGCAGGGAGAGAGTCTTAGGCTCTCTTATTACTCATATTAGCATAGTCACTCCCATGGGGGCATGGGACGGTCCAGTACGATTAGGGGGGTAAGATTTAGTGATCAGGATAAGAAGGATTTAGTAATATGTCTGAGCTTTAACGCTTTCTAAGGGGATGGCTGCTTTTAGGCCCACCAAAATATTTAGCTTTAATTATTATGATCTTTACCCTCCTGGTAAAGTTGTGTCTTGATTCAAAGGGGCTGTACCCCCTTTGACTAACTCTCTCAGTTTCTTTAATGCATCAATAGGGGTTAAACTAGGGTGAAAAGAGAAGCTAAGAGGCTGAACTTCTATTCATTTCTTGGACAACCAGCTATAACTAGGTTCGGTAGGTTTGTCACCTCTACTCAAAGCTCTCCCCACTCTTTTGCAACAGAGACGGGTACGCCCTATTAATAGGCTGTCTTGGAGTAGCTCACGTAGTTTCGGGACGTCAAACTAAAGTGCTCTTTGCTTGGGGTACACTCGCTAAATCATGATGCAAAAGGTACGAGTTTAAATCTCTGCTTCTTTGGGCTTTACTGGGTTGTTTCATTTCTCTTTCAGCATTCCCTTGCGGTACTTTCTCTATTGCGCCGTAGTCCCTTTTCTATCGCCTATACTAAGGGGGAAAAATGGTTTGTTTAATTTAAATACTGGGGTATTTAGGGGGTATTAACAGGGGTTTGTTGAAATTGTTTGGGTGGGCTAGCTGTTGGGCGTCAGGGCGATCCGACTTGCACGGGTGACTTCTCAGTGTAAGGGAGATGCTTTTCTATCTTAGCTACGCTCTGATTTTACCAAGCGCACCTTCCGGTACGCTTACCATGTTACGACTTGCCTCCCCTTTTTAATTATTAGGTTTTAGTTAATTGATTTGCGTCTTTGGGGAGAGTGACGGGCGGTGTGTGCGCGCTTCAGGGCCAATTTCAGCTGGACGCTCTATTTCCTGCTTACTGCTAAATCCTCCTTCAGATGAACGTTTCAGTGCATCATTCGTATTCGCTGTAATAGCGAATGTAGCCCATTTCTTCCCCCTCCATACGCTACACCTCGACCTGACGTTTTAGGCTGTGCCAGTTTTGCTTACTATTAGTCCCTCACAGGGTAAGCTGACGACGGCGGTATATAGGCGGGTTAAACAAGGAAGGGTGAGGTTGAACGGGGGTTATCGGTTCTAGAACAGGCTCCTCTAGGTGGATCTAAAGCACCGCCAAGTCCTTTGGGTTTTAAGCTATTGCTCGTAGTTCCCGGGCGGATAGTGGGTGTATAGTACTATCAATGTTTAGGGCTAGGCATAGTGGGGTATCTAATCCCAGTTTGTTCCTTAGCTTTCGTGGGTTCAGACTAGATAAAGCCACTTTCGTGGTTGAACTTCCTGTCTTCGGTTGCGTATAACAGCCTGGAAGATGTTTGGCTTTAGTGTGAGTTTTTACTTAACCACGCTTTACGCCGGTGTTTGTCAACTTGGGCCTCTCGTATAACCGCGGTGGCTGGCACGAGTTTTACCGGCCCTCTTAGCTTTAACTAAGTCAAGTTTTCACTTATGGCTTAATGTCTATCACTGCTGAGTTCCCTTGAGGGTGTGGCTAAGCAAGGTGTCGTGGGCTCAATGGGTGTGCCTGATACCAGCTCCTTGTTCCCGGACGGGGAACTGTAGGGCATTCTCACAGGGGTGCGGATACTTGCATGTGTAAGTTTGGCTAAAGTTGATAATAAAGTCAGGACCAAGCCTTTGTGCTTGCGGGGCTTTCTAGGGCCCATCTTAACATCTTCAGTGTTATGCTTTAGTTAAGCTACGCTAGC